ATCAAAAAAAGATAAGTATAGACAAAAAGTTTGAAAAATCTTTTCATTTAGACTTTCAAATTTTTTGAAATTTTTTGTAGGTTGGACACGGGATCTGAATATTAAGTATGAATCATAGTTCTAATACTTCGTAATCCATTTCGTATATTCCGTGCTACAGATATTAGAATAAATATTTGACGAGATAAAAAATCATCTTTATCAAGATGACAGACTCATTTTCTGCACTATTAATAGGATGCATTATAACAAGTCGCACACTCATATTCCAGAAATATCAAAAAAGAAAATTCCACGATCCAATTACCAAAGTTGAATAGAAAAGTGGAATAGGATTAGGCTAAAAACCGAGACCCAAATGTTTCACTTTGTATTAAGTATTCAAATGAAATATTCAAAAGATGGGACTTAGCAATTCTTGTAAATCTAATTCATTGAAATCCCATCCAGTAAAACAGAAGAATTATAAATCTCTAAAATAATAGATAGGAATATTGCAAATAGAGCCATTGCGACACCCATCAAAGGAGTAGTTCCCCACCCAGGAGCTACTTTACCATATTCTGAATTCAATGGTTTTAATAAATCCCCTACAATTGTTCGTCGTGGACCAGATGTAGAACTACCCTCTCCACTTTGTGTAGCCATAAATCCTATTTTGTATTAATTAAGATTTGTTGACTTTGTATACCATTCCGTTGTAAATAAATGATCTTATCGTAGATCCATTGTGGTCTTAAAATTAAGAAAATTATATATATATTAATTAATAATGGAAACAGCAACACTAGTCGCCATCTCTATATCTGGTTTACTTGTAAGTTTTACTGGGTATGCCTTATATACTGCTTTTGGGCAACCCTCCCAACAACTAAGAGATCCATTCGAGGAACATGGGGACTAGTTGAGGTAGAGAGCCCCCCAATATTGGGGGGGGCTCTCTACTTCAATTCTTTACTTCAATTAAGTAAATAAAAAATTATTTTTTCTTTTTACTTTTTAGTTGGAACTTTAGGGGGTTCTCGAAAAAAGATAGCGAAAAAAAGGATTCCTAGAGTCGAGACTAAAAGGAATGTATAAACCAATGCTTCCATAGATTCGATCGTGGTTTACAATTATAGCTTCCATACCTGTTTAGTTGGGATTGTCCCCCGGATAAAAAAAAGAGCAAAAGTCGAAGAAAAGCGGCAAGTCAAATCAAGGGGTCCCCGATACCCTATCTCAAATTGTCAAATTCCAAAAATGGAAAGAAAAGTACGAGATCAATGCTATATCAAACTGCTTGTCTTTTTGTAGTTGGATCCCCAAGTTTTTGGAATGCTCCAAATTCTACTTGAGCGTCTAAATCTGGATCAATACCAGCAAAAACATCTCTGAACAAGGTTCGAGCGCCATGCCAAATATGTCCGAAGAAAAAAAGCAGAGCAAACGAAGCATGTCCAAAAGTAAACCAACCCCGGGGACTGCTACGAAAAACCCCGTCGGATTTTAAAGTAGCCCGATCTAATTCAAAGATTTCACCTAATTGAGCGCGTCTAGCATATTTTTTCACAGTAGTAGGATCGCTATAACTGACTCCATTTAATTCCCCACCGTAAAACTCAACAGTTACACCTACTTGTTCGACACTATACTTCGATTCCGCCCTTCGAAAAGGAACATCGGCTCTAACAATTCCGTCTTCGTCTATCAAAACAACAGGAAATGTCTCAAAAAAAGTAGGCATACGACGTACAAAAAGTTCACGTCCTTCTTTATCTCTAAAAATAGGATGTCCTAACCACCCAACAGCTATTCCATCCCCGTTGTCCATTGAGCCCGCTCGGAACAATCCACCCTTTGCCGGATTATTTCCAATGTAATCATAAAAGGCTAATTTTTCAGGAATTTTAGACCAAGCTTCGGATAAACTTTTATTTTCGGCTAGCTCAGCACTAACTCTTCGATATATTTCTTGCTGAAAGTATCCTTGATCCCATTGATAACGAGTGGGACCAAATAATTCAATCGGGGTAGTTGCTGAACCATACCACATAGTTCCAGCAACAACAAAAGCTGCAAAAAAGACAGCCGCGATACTACTGGAAAGCACGGTTTCAATATTTCCCATACGTAATCCCTTGTATAGCCGTTGGGGCGGACGGACACTAAGATGGAATAAGCCGGCCAATATGCCCAGAGTGCCCGCTGCAATATGATGAGAGGCTATTCCTCCCGGAACAAAGGGATCAAACCCTTCCACACCCCACGCCGGATTTACAGATTGTACCTTTCCAGTTAGTCCATAAGGATCGGCCACCCATATTCCAGGACCATACAATCCCGTTACATGAAAAGCGCCAAACCCAAAACAAGCTACTCCCGAGAGAAATAAATGAATTCCAAAGATCTTAGGCAAATCTAAAGAAGGTTTTCCTGTACGCTCATCACAAAAAATTTCTAGATCCCAAAACACCCAATGCCAGATAGCTGCCAAGAAACACAAACCAGAAAAGACAAC